ATCTTCATTCTCTTCATAAAAAATAGGAGGTAGAACCAATAAAGATTTCTTTTTCGATTCATCCCTGGAGTTGAATACCCCGTTCAAGAATTGTTTTTGATCCAATCCGTAGGAATCAATAGAAAAGGCAAATCCCCTATGATACACCAGATCCGGCTCGGTTATTGATAGAGTAAAAAAATCTGCCATGTCTGTAAATCTCTCTTCTGATTCAAAATCGTGGTGTAACGTGGATCCTCCCCTGTTCCGGTCATGGAATAGATGAAAGAAATCCAAAAATGGATTTTTGTTCAAGAATGAAATCTTATTGAAACTGTCCATATCCGGTTCATCCTTCGGAACCATATCACATCCCGGATCTGATGAAATAGGATGAATTGAGACGGTATTTTGTAAATATGGAATTATCTTGAATATATTAACCATTTCTTGATTTTCCGATCGCCTGGAAGGGACAAAAGAAAGATCTTCTTGTTTCTTCAACAATTTCTGCTCTCTAGTGGACCTCTCAGTAGGATGCGAACCCAGATGAAGTTCTGACCATCTGTCAGAGAAAAAAGAACGAACGGATCTTGTAGGATTCCCAAGAAATTCTTCGATTTCTTCCGGAAGCGGATGATTAATCATCTGCTTCTCACGTTCCGTGAATAGCCGGGACATTGAGGAATATCCAGAAAGGCATTTCGGGAATCGGTCTGATTCTATCTCTGTTCGTTCCGTTTGAAGAAAGGAAGGATCCCAAAGAATCGATCTTTCTTTTAGTTGTTGAATCTCTCTTTGATTGATCAATGGGTGATATTCCGAATCCTCATTACTAATGGAATCCAAAGGATCTCTGGATTGATCAGAAGATCCTTTCAATTGGCTAGAGTCCCTCTTTTTTCCGATCCAGTTCCTCCACCACCGCGAACCCCAGTTAGATTTAGGCATGCTACGCTTTTTAGTTATTGGGAGAACCCGAGTACTCCCTTTCGGATTCAGGAAACAACTCTCAGAGATCTTTTTTCCTTTTGGAAGAGAGAGGAGCGAAACAATCAACCTATTGATATTGGAAGACCCAACGGATTCTTCCAATGTATCGTTTCTGGGCCCAATGGAATTCATAGGTATAGGAAAAAGCCCTATCAAATAGAGATTTTTGCTTTCGACCATATTTCGATTGTTAATACGATAGATAAGGACCACTACTACAAAGAGTATTACACCCCTGATCCTGAAATCTCGATTGCTTGTTGAACCCTGTGAATTGCGTGAAAGTAGAATACTCCAAATTCGGGGGTCAAAAAGTTTTATAAAACGTTCTTGGTGGAAAAAAATGTGAATCAAAGATCCTACTGAATTGAATTGGGTCCATGAATCTAACAAATAGCGAGAATTCTTGATCTCTCTCAATATCTCTCTTAATTCGAAACGAAAAGCTTTGGGTAGTCCTACCATTTTTTGATACCTCCTTTCCGGGACCTTGCCCGGAATATTAAAAATAAGATTTCTTTCTTAATATGCATTTATCACAATGAAAGAAAATAAGATTACAATGATGATAAAGATTTGATTTCAATTGGAATTTGGTTATTCACCATGTACGAGGATCCCTGTTAAGCATCCATGGCTGAATGGTTAAAGCGCCCAACTCATAATTGGCGAATTCGTAGGTTCAATTCCTACTGGATGCATGCCAATGGGACCCTCCAATAAGCCTATTGGAATTGGCTCTCTCTCAATGGAATTTCATCATCCATACATAACGAATTGGTGTGGTATATTCCTATCATAATATAGGATAGGAACAGTAAGAACTAGCATTCTTATTGAGACTAGAACTCATAGGGAATCCAATAGATTTATGGATGGAATCAAATATGCAGTATCTGCAGACAAAAGCATTCGGTTATTGTTGAAAAATCAATATACTTCTAATGTCGAATCAGGATCAACTAGAACAGAAATAAAGCATTGGGTCGAAC